GGGGCGCGTATGCAAGAGGGAAGTTTGAGTTTAATGCAAATGGCTAAAATATCTTCTGCTTTATATGATTATCAATCAAATAAAAAGTTATTCTATGTACCAATTCTTACATCTCCTACTACAGGGGGGGTAACTGCGAGTTTTGGTATGTTGGGAGATATCATTATTGCCGAACCCAATGCCTATATTGCATTTGCGGGTAAAAGAGTAATTGAACAAACATTGAATAAAACAGTACCCGAAGGTTCACAGGCGGCTGAATATTTATTCCAGAAGGGCTTATTCGATCTAATCGTACCACGTAATCCTTTAAAAAGCGTTCTGAGTGAGTTATTTCAGCTCCACGCTTTCTTTCCTTTGAATCAAAATTCAATAGAGCATTAAGTTCCTTTTTTATTTGTAGCAAACAAGTAGTTAGTTTATCAGAATCCAAGTAAAACGAATATGAATGGGGTTTCTTTGTTGACATAAGATCTAAATTGTAAAAAGAAATCAAAAGTTGTGGATAACTCCTTTTTATCTATATTCTTGATTACTAATTCAGTTAAGAGGCCTCTATCAACAAGAAAAATAGTGAATTCTTATTTTGTTAAATTCTAGGAAAATAAAAAATTTTTGTTCTACGTCTTACGTATGTATATATAATCCAAATATAGAATTTAGAATTATAGAAACTATAGATATGATATATGCTTTTGTACCTTCTATACTCACTTAGATATATACTTAGATTTATACTAATCTTTATCTTTATCTTTATAATATTAATATAAATAATAACAGGTACAAATAGTAAATTGAGGTATCCTTTATATGACAACTTTCGACTTTCCCTCTGTTTTGGTGCCTTTAGTAGGCTTAGTATTTCCGGCAATGGCAATGGCTTCTTTATTTCTTCATGTTCAAAAAAATAAGACTGTTTAGATCTGATGGGCCCAACTCTGATCCATTTTTTTTTTAACTAAGACTTGTATCATAACGCAGATACCTATTTAGTGTAAGAAAAGAGGGTATAACATGCGGCGCTTCCGTCGAAAAGGGGCTCTTTGGCCTGTAGAAAGATGATATGGGGGTAAAGGAATTCTATCTATTTGAAAAAATCTCAGGATCGCCGGATGGCTGAACTGTAAAATCGGTACATCTATATGTATATTGATGGGATCATACGAAGGGTATTTTTTTTTTTTTAGATCTAACCAATTTGATAAATTACTCTTAAAGGTTCACATCAAACTAGTACTAGTTGATGAGAGTTACTTCGGAAACAAAAAGACTAAAGTCTAGGGTATTCTCTCAATTACAATAAAACGAAACCAGATCAAGTATGAGTTGTCGATCAGAACATATATGGATACAACCTATAACGGGGTCGCGAAAAACAAGTAATTTCTGCTGGGCCGTTATCCTTTTTTTAGGTTCATTAGGATTCTTATTGGTTGGAACTTCCAGTTATCTTGGGAGAAACTTGATATCTTTATTTCCGTCTCAGCAAATCCTTTTTTTTCCACAAGGGATTGTGATGTCTTTCTATGGGATCGCGGGTCTCTTTATTAGCTCCTATTTGTGGTGCACAATTTCGTGGAATGTAGGGGGTGGTTATGATCGATTCGATAGAAAAGAAGGAATGGTGTGTATTTTTCGTTGGGGATTCCCTGGAAAAAATCGTCGCATCTTCCTCCGATTCCTTATAAAGGATATTCAGTCCGTCAGAATAGAAGTTAAAGAGGGTATTTATGCTCGCCGTGTCCTTTATATGGATATCAGAGGCCAGGGGGCCATTCCCTTGACTCGTACTGATGAGAATGTTACTCCACGGGAAATCGAACAAAAAGCTGCCGAATTGGCCTATTTCTTGCGTGTACCGATTGAAGTATTTTGAGAAATGAGCTGAGAGAGTGAATGCTTTCTCAGCAGTAAGGAAAAACTAAAGAATCCCCCTTTTCTATACCATAACTTAACTGAAGTTTCTTCATAACGCTCATTCTAGTCAAAGAAGACGTATACGTAACGTAACAACCACAAAACAAAACAGTGAATAGATTCATAAGTTCGATACTTTGTAATAGAACTCATGCATGAGAGAAATATTGGATGGCGTAGAGTCAACTAATGAGGTCGGTTCATTAAAAATTCATAGACGAAATGAAAAAATGTCAAAAAAGAAAGCATTCAACCCTCTTTTATATCTTGCATCTATAGTATTTTTGCCCTGGTGGATTTCTCTCTCATTTAATAAAAGTCTGGAATCTTGGGTTACTTATTTGTGGAATACTAGGCAATCTGAAATTTTTTTGAATGATATTCAAGAAAAAAATATTCTCGAAAAATTCATAGAATTGGAGGAAATCTTTCTTTTGGAGGAAATGATCAAGGAATACTCGGAGACACATCTACAAAACCTTCGTATAGGAATCCACAAAGAAACGCTCCAATTAATCAAGATACACAATGAGGATCATATCCATACGATTTTGCACTTCTTGACAAATATAATCTGTTTCGTTATTCTAAGTGGTTATTCAATTTTGGGTAATAAAGAACTTGTTATTCTTAACTCTTGGGCTCAGGAATTCCTATATAACTTAAGTGACACAATAAAGGCTTTTTCGATTCTTTTATTAACAGATTTATGTATCGGATTCCATTCGCCCCATGGTTGGGAACTAATGATTGGCTTTGTCTACAAAGATTTTGGATTTGCTCATAATGATCAAATTATATCTGGTCTTGTTTCTACTTTTCCAGTCATTCTAGATACTCTATTTAAATTTTGGATTTTTCGTTATTTAAATCGTGTTTCTCCGTCACTTGTAGTGATTTATCATTCAATGAATGATTAAAAAAGGATCTACTTATATTAATCCAATTCAATTCTAACGTTTCTTACTTTGTAGTTGTACAGAAGCAAAGCATGTAAAATCATACTTACTCTTTATTTTTATACCCATCCCAAAGATTTATTCTATATATTAATATTATTTATTCCAGTAAAATTATTCCAGTAAATAGCAGAATTGCGGATAGGGAACTAGGTTAGCGACCTACCAAATTTATTGTAGACATTTTTGGGCTCAATGGTTGGACCATGCAAACTAGAAAGACTTTTTCTTGGATAAAAGAACAAATTACTCGATCCATTTCCGTATCGCTCATGATATATATCATAACTCGGCCATCCATTTCAAGTGCATATCCCATTTTTGCACAGCAGGGTTATGAAAATCCGCGAGAAGCGACTGGTCGTATTGTATGTGCCAATTGCCATTTAGCTAATAAGCCCGTGGATATTGAAGTTCCACAAACGGTACTTCCAGATACTGTATTTGAAGCAGTTGTTCGAATCCCTTATGATATGCAACTAAAACAAGTTCTTGCTAATGGTAAAAAGGGTGCTTTGAATGTAGGGGCTGTTCTTATTTTACCAGAGGGTTTTGAATTAGCTCCTGCTGATCGGATTTCCCCCGAGATAAAAGAAAAGATAGGCAATCTGTCTTTTCAGAGCTATCGCCCCAATAAAAAAAATATTCTTGTGATAGGCCCCGTTCCTGGTCAGAAATATAGTGAAATAACCTTTCCTATCCTTTCCCCGGACCCCGCTACTACGAAGGAGGTTAACTTCTTAAAATATCCTATATATGTAGGCGGAAACAGGGGAAGGGGTCAGATTTATCCCGACGGGAGCAAAAGTAACAATACAGTTTATAATGCTACATCAGCAGGTATAGTAGGTAAAATAATACGAAAAGAAAAAGGGGGTTACGAAATAACCATAGCGGATGCATCGGATGGACGGCAAGTGGTTGATATTATCCCTCCAGGGCCAGAACTTCTTGTTTCAGAAGGCGAATCTATCAAATTGGATCAACCGTTGACGAGTAATCCTAATGTGGGCGGATTTGGTCAGGGAGATGCAGAAATAGTACTTCAAGATCCCTTACGTGTCCAAGGCCTTTTGTTCTTCTTGGCATCTGTTATTTTGGCACAAATCTTTTTGGTTCTTAAAAAGAAACAGTTCGAGAAGGTTCAATTGTCAGAAATGAATTTCTAGACTCGCGGATTTATCGACATTGAGCTCATAACGTAAAAAGAACAAAATTATTTTTGACGACTCTTTATGATAAAAAATGGATATTATGAAAAGCCTTTTGCTTTTTTATACTCATTACTTGTACTGCATTCCTAGTCATAGTATGTAGATTGTGAAGAAGACTTTTTACTTTTTTTGAATCCAAATTGGGGTGGTATGATTATGTTACTATTATCACATTTCAATGTCATAAAATACATTAATAGTGTTTTCTATTCTAATCGAATAAAATTCGACTAGATACTAGACATAAGTAAGCGGGGAATAGAACGGATAAATGCGTGGAACACAAAATTATAGGGACGATTATTCATCTTCCTAGTATTCGACACAAGAAAAGGAATTTTCCACATCTCTTTCTTGTGTCGAAAGAAAAAAAAGATTCTTTATCCTGTTCGTCAAAGATTACTAGTCTAAGTTTTTAATTTTTCAAAAAAAAAAAATATCAGAACTTTTATATATATATTATATATATTACATAATATTATATTTATATTATTTAATATTAATATTAATATAAAAGAGAATAGTAGAATAGTGGGCAAACAAAAGAGAGCGAGGTTTATTGAGTAAATAGAACTTCTTCAATAAACTTAGAAAAATTTCCATTTTTGATGAGATACAAAAAAATACTAAGGTTTTATTATTATTTGAGGATAGTATGTCATCTAGGAAATTGAGTGATTTCTTCTTTCTTCTAACTTTACTTTGAAAGTATCGATAGAGACTATCGAGCAACGGGCGGATGGATCAATGAACTGCATTTTTCAAAAACATCATCAGAAAAATGGAATGGGGTTTTGCCATTTAGACGAAAAATATTCTAATTCTTAAGAACTCAACGGGACCTACCCCCTCAAATCATACAAAGAAGGGAATCCCGTTGAGTTCTTACGCTTTCATGGCTACAATT